TTCGGTACATAGGGAAGGGCACTTTGCCATTCTCAATTCTTTTAACATCCTCCACAAGGATTTCATAATGCCTCTTCACTTCATCCGCTGTCTTGTCGCCAACAGCCTTGGCGACATTCTGCCAACGATCAGGTGTGTCCTTATCATACACAGCCAGAGCCCTTTCAAAGGCTTTATTCTGCTTTGCTGTCCAAGAGCCAGTGCCACGTGAAGACATAGCTACCATGCAAATGAAGAATGAAGTGGTGAAAGCAGTTTAACTAATGGCCGAAGTCAAGTCCTTCTTCGCGCACAGCCAGACCTTCTGCTCGATTGTTTGTTGCGGGAAGAAGGCTGGAATCTGTCTCTCCCTAGCCCTAGGATAGAATGTGATCTCTTTCTCTCCACTCCCCCTCCCTTCCGTCCTGTCAGATAATATCCCTGACTTTGACATAGAAGGGAATCTCAACCATGTACACAAGAGCAGAGCGAAGTACGAGGGTCGATGCAATTTAAGCGTGAGCTCAAGCAGAGCAGTTTCACGAAAGTACTCCTACACAACCAATAGCAGAAATCCCACTAACTAGTCAATTTTCATACACGGGGAATACTGTTACGGGCACTAGGCTGGCAGGAAGGCAAGATGAATCTATCAAGCAAGTCAATACTCTATCTATACCAATTGATTATGAACTTCAGTCTCAGTAAATACATATGTTAGATTTTACCATTCAACATTTTGATCCTAGTCTTGACTTGGTTCACGGCCTATCTTTAGTAAAAGGAATGTGCAGCTCACGTACCTGTAGGCTTAAAGAATATAGCAGTTGTAGCTGTTCTGTGTGGAGCACGATCGGCATAAGGACTTCGGTTTACGGAACGTAGCTAAAGGTGCTGTCTTAAAAATAGAATTTCTTCTTTTCTGATAGCAGCTACTCTAAGTAATTAAGCAATTTACTGAGTTGATTGAGTACTGGTAGCCACTGAGCCAAGCCAATGATCCAAGGGTGGTGAAAGCGTAAGCGAAAGGGATAGAGGCTGGCATGATATAAAAGAATGGCTGTGAGGAAGGTTCGATGTAATTGAAGCTCAGGCAACATGGAGAAGTGGGAATGAGTAACCCGGGGTGGGTATGGGTGTTATGCCTGGAAGGCAGTCTTTCATAGGGCTTTCGAACGAAGTAGATAAGACTGTGTTTGCTTCTTATTATATAAGAAGTAGTTGCAATCAGTTCTTTCCTCTATTGCCAATCCCCAGTCATTCATGAAGCTACTCGACAAAGTAGCTAGGCTTTCCTAGTAGGTATTTAAATACCCTACCTTAAGAAGGCATAAGTTCAGAGTCTAAAATATGCAATAAGCCAAGGGCTTTAGCGCTGAGGTAAGTCTTTCGTGAGGTAGGTCAGCTACTTCGGTTCCTCTTACTAGCGGGTACTCTTTCTTTTCTTTCTTAGGTGTTGTCTGAGTGTAGTGAGGAATGTGATGCGAGGGACTTTGCGAACGGGGCTAGGCGATGTCTGTTTAAAGAGAATGTCCCCCGCCGCTCTCTGTTCTTCTTACTAGCATCTCTAGCTGTTCTGCTTTCCTTTGCTGAAGGATTGAGGAGTGATCGATCCGAGATTCTAACTTCACTTATGAAATTCTTTAGGAAGACCCTTTTCTCGTTAGCTGACTGAGACCATTTCCGGCCTATAGCTGGTAGAACTAGATAGCGGTTAGAACGTCAGGTAAACTGCAAGCTATGGCAGTTCTGTAGCTCCTCAACGAAGGTAGGTCGACTAAGCCTAAGCCACTAAGGAAGAGTTATGAATCCATATCTGCTATCTGCCCACTGCCCATAAGCATGTCTGAATAAGCCTGCTGATTAGCTTAGCCCACCCCGGCCGAATCTCCTCACAGAACGGGGTTAGTTTTCTAATTTGCTAACCACATGGACAGCATAAGCAATATCGGGACGAGAAATGGTGAGATAAACAAGTCCCCCAGCGGCGATAGAAAGTTGCATTAGGAATAGACTCCCCCACCATCTGACCAAAGCTTCACGACTTATTTACAATTATAGTGACGGAGAGAGATCAGGGCGGGAACTAGTATCGAATAAGCAAAAGAAGGGAACCAGTAAACAAGTAAGACTGCTAAGCAGGTTCTGAAAGAATGATTCCCCCGCATGAGTTGACCGGGGAGGGAAGATAGCTGGGAACTGCTGGGCTGGCTTCCACGTGATTTAATGTAAACATTTAATCGGCCCTATGATGGACCTTTAGAATAAATAGGTAAGGGCTTTTTTTTAATTAAGCCCAATCTGTGGTTTTGTCATACATACAAGAAGATCCAATTTGTTTGGACTCGTTAGGTTTGGCCCATTACCTTGAGTGAGGCCTAACTAACCTGTTGTCATGAAGATGTGATCTTATCTTATCCACCGATGGTGTTCTAAGCCCAATCCTCTCGTGGATCATACGTCTTACCATCTTCAGTAACTAAATCAATGAAATTATTTCGAGTAGTCATGAATTCAAGCAAACGATTCCCTATACTAGAATCAGACGGAGTTATTCTTTTATTCTTTTCAGGGTAGGCATCTTCCTTCTTTAACCCTTTTAGTATAGCTTGAACTCGTACAAAGCGCTCAAGATGGTCGAAAAAAGTAGCAGCTTTCACGTATGGTAATTTCCGCCGATCTAATTTATTAAACAAGGCCCCAAGTACATGAACTATTATAGCTTCCAGTGTATATTGACCTAACACATTTAGAATACTTAAAGCCTTATCAGTTAGACCCATTTTCTTCTGCTTTAGATAATCTTTTGCTGTAATCTTACTTGGATTAAGTATCTAACCATTGCTGGATATTTCTCAAAAGCCTTAGTCTCTTTTCCTTCAAACTCCCTTGTATAACTTTCGATTTGAATCTGTAATTCATATAAATTCAATCTTTATCCGTTTTACAATCATAATAACCATCTTTTAACATTTTTAAAAAAATTCTTATTATGAGCCTTAGTTTTCCATTTTTTAGATTTCATATGCATCTCAACTTTATTTAGGAATATATTCATGAACTTGTCATACATTAAACATCTTACAGCATCCTTATCTTTCATCTCACTACTCTTTTTACCCACTTCTATACCGGTCCCTTCTTTTATCCCATCATGTAGCTGGAAATAAGCCAGTAAAAGACAACTAGAAGCAAGTGGGGGTACGTAAACGAGGACGGATCACAGTGTTTTTGTACTGGTCAGCTTTGAGGTGTCGAGTGATGGATTGTTCTATCTCTTATGAAAGGGGCCTTGGTGCCTTATTATTAGAGAAAGGGGAGTACTATCTGACGCTTCGCTCGATTATTGTCCTATTCCGCTCGATTATTGTCCTATTCCGCTCGATTATTGCGCCCTTTTCTTTAGGGCCGGGGACGGGGTTAAGCCGCGTGTCGATTATTGCGCCCTTTTCTTTAGGGCCGGGGACGGGATTAAGCCGCGTGGCGATACCCGCGAAAAACAAAACATAGGAACTTCAACTATTGAGATAATTATTTTAGTTGGTGGGCCCTTCGTACTCAAATCCGAACAGGGAAAGGACAATTTTTCAGCGCACTCAAAGATAGTGTGTATGGGGGTTAAATATTCATGAAAAACCATTATGTTATGAAATGATCCATGTTACGGAACTAAGACGCCCTATTATATTACAAATACGAATATAATAAAGAAGAGGGTTACTAATAAGAAGAAAGAGTTAAGGGTCTCCAACGCCTATAAATAGAAGCTTCTTTCAGTCTCTATTTGGCAAAGGGTCGGCAAGAAAGTGAGTAGCCATGGATCCCAATCCCAATGGAATTGACAGACTGTCTCTTATTTCAAATCAAATAGCGCAGGTGGAGGAAGCAAAGCTCTACTGGGAGCAAAGGCTGGGGCTATTCTGGGAGCATCCGCCTGCTCTCGATCCTGAGGTGATAGGACAAGCAATGCAGCAAATCCGGGACCGCATTCGCGGTCTGGAGGCCCGGAAGAGCGCCCTGGTCCAGGAGCAGCAAGCACTAATTGTGCAAACTGCTATTGATCGTGCCAACCGCGGGGGAGATTAGAGGAGTCCGTCGACTCTTTTTAGTTTTAGAAGGTTTAAATAAGTGTCTGTAGACGCAAAGTAGTGTGTTTTCATTTATGGTGTTCTTTGTCTTTTTTTAGTAGAGATCTACTCCGATGCTTACTGGAGATAGACTCCTATTTATGCTAACTATCTTTGTTTGGTTTTCTTTTTTATGTTTGCATGTATGGGAACCCTAGTTGAAAATGTTTACTACTTATGCTTTTAGAATAATAAAGACTTTTTCGTATAAATGAAAATGAAGTTCTTTCCTTTTATTCTTTCTATAGTGGAGATAGTAGCACGTAATTACAGACATATTATTAAAGTGGTAAGAACGGGTTTCGTTCTAGTGCCCGAAAAGAAGATTCCAAAGCTTTTCCGTTACATAACCGTACGTGAGATTTTCATCTCATACGGTTCCTCCCTTATGTGCATAATGAAAAGCAAATAATATATATAATCTAAATAATAAGCTTTAAGCCTTAGATCTCTTTCTCGTTCGAGGTGGGAGTAGGCAGTTCTCTAGAACTGGATGTTGAATTATCAAAAAGATGATAGGAAGAAAAAGCTGCTACTAGTTTTTTTTGGTACTTGGGAATCGAATTTGAAAGCAATGTCTTTAACTCTTTCATCTATCGTTGCTCGCATATCAATTGCATCGGAGTAGTTTTTAGCTCGCAAGAGGGTCCTCTTGGCAATCTTAATGTCTCCTTTCCTTTGGTCTCCATGGAGAGTGCTTTACATTCTCTTCAATGGTGTAGAGAGGCACAACAAAACCATTCTTGTCAATCACAAGTAGAGTGCACCTGATGCTTGTGAGTGACACAGATAAGTGCACGTCCAATTAAGAATTAAGAATTTCTTAGAATTCATTATTGAAAATAAGCCTTGCCCTCTAGTTGATAAGGCGATCTCTCTCTAAAATGAGTTTGGCAAATCGACCGAAAAATAGAATGAATGATCACAGTGTCTTAGCACCTTTTCTTTACTCGGGAAGAAGGCGAGTAGTTAATATCTTAAATAAGTGTGTTTCTAACGAATGCTAAACCGGCCTGGCGTTGCTTGATTTGATTAATAGGAAAGAGGGGAGTTGGAAGAATCAGTTTTTCTGAAGTATGAGGACCAAAAAAAGAGCTCAAACCTCTGTACGCAGATTTATTTGGATCCGATTACTTAATGCTGAACGACAGGCCTTAGACTCACAAGACCTTTTAACCCGAGTCAGGGCTGCTTTTGCATGTAATACCGTTGTCGTAACGAAGGCAAATTCGGAATTTATGGATGAATAATTGAGTTTCCTTCTTTGTTTTGTCTTTTGCCGTCAATTTCAGATAGTCATAGTTCGTGTGCCGCGCGCGGGAATATTCATTCTATTTATAGTAAGGCCCCGCTGCTTTTGATGGAATGACAAAATGTCAAGTAAACTCTATTGCATTCTTTTCTTGACTATTTGCATCTTTCTTTAAGAGCTTTATTCGTTCCTGTTGTGAAATGAATAAATAATCAAGCCATTGCGCGGACGAAGCTGTTAGTACGGTTAAGACATGCAAACTCCGTTTCAGTCCAATTTATCTAGGACTGATCCTGCTGTGTCCATGGCACATTTGGCTCTCTCCTGTTGATTATGTAGGATCTGACGGGCCGCTCTTAAAAATGTGAACGTAACCCTCGCTATTTAATCTCCGGCTATTGATATTGAGCCAAATGGGACAGAAGGTACTCTTATATAGAATCTGCTCTGACTGTTCTCGTAACCGGTGCTAGTGAAAGCAAATGACATAGTTAAAGAAGAAGAGAATGCCCTGAGAGAAGAAAGGAAGTCAGGGAATGAGCAGGTGCTATAGCCAGAAGAAGTTGTTACAGAATAGGTTGCATCTAGCATACAACCAGTGGAGCCATAAGTTGTAGATATTCTATTAAATGGCTGAATCCGTTGTTCAATATTTTTTAACTTTGAAATCCATACGCTGTCTCCATATCCGTTGTTCAAATAGCAGCTGCTTGGCTCTTTCCCGGTGGAAGCTTTGAAGGAATTGACTCCTTAGACTGTTGAATAAAAATAAAGAACTTCTCTTGGTCTACCCGCTGTGATTGAATCACTAACCGCAGTTGTGCTAGAATCAGATAGATCTGGGTGGAAGGTTTTCATTTGACATTAGAGCCGCTATTGAAGGAATTACCGGGGAACTACAATTTTTTTTTATGTAAAGATGAGATTCATTTTGAAAAGAATCCCAGATACATGGCTTACATACCCGGCCCAACATTTCTTGGAAAACAATCGAATCGACGGCTGGTTCTATTTACCTATATCTTCTGCTTTTAAAATGAAGACTAAGACAGGAGTTTCGTGGAAAATAAAGAAGCCTTGAATCGATGACTTAAGCCTCTTTCTTAGCTTAGGGCGTTTAAAGAGCGTGACTCTTTAGTGAAAAAAGGGCCCATTTGATTCCATTCATGAATTAGCCCACTATGAGTCTACTGCATTTAAAAAGAAAGATATAGAATTATATAAGAATATAGTATATCATTCGTGTTTCTGTTACAACACGGCGAAAGTAAATAGTTCGAATGAAGAGAAAAAAGAAACATTTTTAGGCTTTACACCTGGGATTGTAGTTCAATCGGTCAGAGCACCGCCCTGTCAAGGCGGAAGCTGCGGGTTCGAGCCCCGTCAGTCCCGACAGATTCAATAAATACATCAATTCATCTCTCCATTTTCGGCGAAAAGGGGGACAGGGAGCAGAATTTCATTCCCAACGGGGGATCTTTCTTTTATACCCCGTGCTAAGAATCTCTTTTTGTGCGGGTGCGGGCCGTTCATGCCTTTGGAATCGTCAGGTGCTGGCATCTTCTGTGTGACGAACATGGCATCTATCGCCAACTGAGTCCTTCTCCTACCCTACAGTTTAACAACATAAAATTAGAGCTAACGCCTAGCGGGCTTCTCTGGCTCTCTCTTTGTCTGCTTCTTAATTGACTCTTATGAGCTAGTTTCCAGTCGATAGTGAAGACCATACTAATGCATATGCGGGATTACCGGAATAGCAACTACCACAGGTAGCATGTCTATCATAGTCCTAATCTTTTTTATCCTTGTTCAGAAGAAAGGGAACGCTAGCTAGATGCTTAACCACACAGGTAGCGTGTCCACGCTTACGGCTTCCGATCGCTAGCTTTCTTTCTTCAGCAAAGAAAGAGTAGGAATAGCTCGGTCATAGGTACCATACGAAGAAAGGTCTTCCGTTCATTGAAGAAAAGAGAAAACGAATAAAAAAGCAACAACAAGCTCTAACTCGGGAATAAAATAACAACTGGAATGCTTCATCTCGTAAGCAGACTTTGATTGATCGAATGCTTTTTCTCTACTACTTCATTACTTTTATATCTAGGTCTACCATTAGGCACCCTTCATTATAAATAAGTAGTTTAC